TTAAAATTGATTTCTTCTGCAGCAGCAAATGCTAGTCACAATATGGGTTTCAACGAATCCGATTTAATTATTAGTAAAGCCGAGGTTAACAACGGTACTAGTGTGAAAAAATTAAAACCTCAGGCTCGGGGACGGGGTTATCTAATAAAAAAATCGACTTGTCATATAACTATTGTATTAAAAAATCTATCTTTATATAAAGAATATTATAAAGAATATAAAGAATATGGAAATATTTATATAAAAAATAGGAAGATCTTTATATAAAGAATAGGATATAAAGAAGTATGAAGAATCTAACATATTCTTAAAAAAAAACCAGAGATGGATAAAAAAAAATCCACGGATATGAGATTTGACAATATGTATAGTTAAGTAGTGGGGGATTATGGGACAAAAAATAAATCCACTTGGTTTTAGACTTGGTACAACCCAAAGTCATCATTCTCTTTGGTTTGCACAACCAAAAAATTACTCTGAGGGTCTACAAGAAGATCAAAAAATAAGAAACTCTATCAAGAATTTTGTAAAAAAAAATACAAAAATATCTTCTGGCGTTGAGGGAATTGCACGTATAGAGATTCAAAAACGAATCGATGTGATTCAGGTCATAATATATATGGGATTCCCAAAATTATTAATAGAAAGTAGACCCAAACGAATCGAAGAATTACAGATACATGTACAAAAAGAACTTAATTGTGTAAACCGAAAACTCAATATTGTTATCACAAGAATTTCAAATCCTTATAGGAACCCTAATATCCTTGCCGAATTTATAGCTGGACAATTAAAGAATAGAGTTTCTTTTCGTAAAGCAATGAAAAAAGCTATTGAATTAACTGAACAGGCAGATACAAAAGGAATTCAAGTACAAATTGCGGGACGTCTTGATGGAAAAGAAATTGCACGAGTCGAATGGATTCGAGAAGGTAGGGTTCCTCTGCAAACCATTCGCGCTAAAATTTTTTATTGCTCGTATACAGTTAGAACTATTTATGGGGTATTGGGCATAAAAATTTGGACATTTCTAGACAAGAAATAATAAACCCTTACTTGACTTGGTTTTTCCATTCTATCCATTGCTAGAAGAAAACAAAAAAGAACAAAATCCTTCATTCTTTTTTTTGTTTAATCAAAACAAAAAGAAACAATTCTAATTCTATTAACTATTAAACTATTAACTATTAAATTAAAATAGTCAAATATTAATTTAATAATTTCGAATTTTACACTATAGAATTAATTTAATATTAAGAATTTAACTAGATATGGCTATTTCTAATTCTTCGAATTCTATTTATATAGGGTTGAATAAAATTAAATAAAAAATTGAGTAATATAATTGCTATGCTTAGTGTGTGACTCGTTGGTTTTTTAGAGTCCGGATAAAAAAGAAAAAACGGACTGACCAGAGTATGAACTAATAATTATACAACTAATAACCAACCCATCACTTTGCATTATCTGGATACAAAAAAAGAGTCAAGATATGATATATTAGTCATATCATTGTAGCAATTAAAATCCTTTTTGCACAAACAAAAGAAAACCAATCTGATTATGCTTTAAAAATCAAAATAGAAAATTATGCAGATAAGTGGAAGGGTGAAAGAAAGAAAAAGAATATCAATGATATAAAATTCCAATATGTAAGGTCTATGAGTCATCACATAAAAGCTAATGTAGTAAAGCATCCATACCAATTGATTTAAAATTAAACTAATCTGTTGATAAAACAAAAAATCAAGAGCCTTGATTCACTCCAGACTGAGAAGATTGACTCAAGAACAATTTTTTTTTTTTATTTTATTAGAGGCTCCATTGGAAAAATTAAGACCTAAACATTAATTGAGAAGTGATGGGAACGATGTAACCTGTAAATACATAAGATTTTACTGAAAACAAATCTTAATGATTTATTGGGAGGATAGCGAAAAGAAACAGAAGACAATCGATTTATTTTATTATGAGAGATCATGGGTTACCTCTACAAATAAAATAACTATTGAAAGACTAAATATGCAAGAGGAAATATTCGCCCGCGAAGATTTGTTTTATATTCTTTTTGATTGCTAAATTTGATAAATCTGATATCCTAATTCGAATATATAAAAAAATTTGTTACAACCTTATATTATAACAAATAACAAAAACAAGATTATCTAAAATAAACAAATAAAATAGAAAAAATTATTCTAGTTCTAGACATTAATTATAGAGAATTTTTTCTATTTCTATCTAGAACTATTAGATCTAGAACTAGTAGAACTCTAAAATAGAATATAGATTCTAATTTATATATATTAGATAGATACAAATTTTTATTCTACTAATATTCTATTCTACCTAATATCCTATTCGAATAATTTAATAATCTACGATTTATAGATCTAATAAGTAAGAAATAAATTAAAATAAATAGATTTAACTAAATTAAGTGAAATCTCAAAGAATACGATGATTTAATATATTATTTTATTCGTAAAAGACATGGATATTTTTTTTTTAATCATTTCATTCGCGAGGAGCTGGATGAGAAGAAATTCTCATGTCCGGTTCTGTAGTAGAGATGGAATTGAGAAAGAACCATCAACTATAACCCCAAAAGAACCCGATTCCGTAAACAACATCGAGGAAGAATGAAAGGAATAGCTTTTCGAGGAAATCGTATTTGTTTTGGAAAATATGCTCTTCAAGCACTTGAATCTGCTTGGATTACATCTAGACAAATAGAAGCCGGACGACGAGCAATGACACGAAATGCACGCCGCGGTGGAAAAATATGGGTACGTATATTTCCCGACAAACCCATTACTTTAAGACCTACGGAAACACGGATGGGTTCGGGGAAAGGATCTCCCGAATATTGGGTAGCTGTCGTTAAACCGGGTAGAATACTTTATGAAATGGGCGGAGTAGCAGAAAATATCGCAAAAAAGTCTATGTCAATAGCAGCATCAAAAATGCCTATACGAACTCAATTCCTTATTTCAAAATAGGAATATAGAACCAAAGGAAAAAGACCTTTTGTATACTAAAAAAAAAGTGGAAGTTTCTTTTTTTGTTTTGGACAAACAATATATCTTTTTTTTTCCTTTGCATTTAAAAAAAAAAAAAAATGATATGATCCAATCTCAGACCCATTTGAATGTAGCAGATAACAGCGGAGCCCGAGAATTGATGTGTATTCGAATCATAGGGACTAGTAATCGCCGATATGCTCATATCGGTGACGTTATTGTTGCTGTTATCAAGGAAGCAGCACCAAATTCACCTCTAGAAAGATCAGAAGTAATCAGAGCTGTAATTGTACGTACTTGTAAAGAACTTAAACGTAATAACGGTATAATAATAAGATACGATGACAATGCTGCAGTTGTCATTGATCAAGAGGGAAATCCAAAAGGAACTCGAATTTTTGGTGCAATTGCCCGGGAATTGAGACAATTAAATTTTACTAAAATTGTTTCATTAGCACCTGAGGTCTTATAAGATAAAAAATTAGACGATATAAGATAGAAAATTTCAGATTAAGAGGAGACCATGATATAGTTATAGTATTTAGTATTATAGTTATAGTATTTTAATTAGTTGAATAAAAACGAAATAGAATTAATCAAATCAAATTAATTAGTAAATTGTGTTTCACGCATATACCTTTAATTAAATAATAAGAAAATGAAAATTCAGAGATTAAATAAAATAATTAATTAACAAATAAAATAATTAATTAACAAAAACCAAGAGTATGTTGATTATATCAAAACTAGCGAAAAATAATAATTTTAGTTTATCATGGGTAGGGATCCTATTGCTGAGATAATAACCTCTATACGAAATGCTGACATGAATAGAAAAAGAATCGTTCGAATAGCAGCTACTAACATCACCGAAAACATTATTAAAATACTCTTACGAGAGGGTTTTATTGAAAATGTAAGGAAACATCGGGAAGAAAACAAAAAATTTTTGGTTTTAATCCTACGCCATAGAAGGAAGACGAAAGGACCATATAGAACTAGTCTAAATTTAAAACGAATCAGCCGACCAGGTTTACGAATTTATTCTAACTATCAAAAAATTCCTAGAATTTTGGGTGGGATGGGCATTGTAATTCTTTCTACTTCTCGAGGTATAATGACAGACCGGGAAGCTCGACTCGAAAGAATTGGAGGAGAAATCTTGTGTTATATATGGTAATCTTTTTAATATCCGAATTCGAACCAGACTTCTTATTTATTTGTTAAAAAAAGAGATTTAAAGAATAGGTTTCTAATACCATTCCTCTCGATTCCTCTTACATTAGTTAATACTTCAAGAGGATTTGCGATGGGATGAAAGAACAAAAATGAATTTTGGAAAGTTTAATTACTAAATCTGAATCACTTTTTCAATTTCAATAATATGTTCCAAGTTCGTTTAGATAATCAAGATCTGGTTTTAGGTTATCTTTTAGCCAAGATAATTTTTTTTACGTATACTACCACCACGAGATAGTATCAAAGTACGTATAATTCGATCCGAGCACGTCTAATTTATAGACTCCATAAAAAAATTTCAATGATTAGGCAATTTTTTCTTTCAACTTTAAAAGCCCTTTCGCCTTTCGTAGGAATAGAATTTAAGATTTAAAAATTTAAAGAAACTTAGTTTCTTCAAAAAAAAATTATGTATATTCAAAAATTAAGGGATGACAAATATGAAAATAAGAGCTTCTGTTCGTAAAATTTGTGAAAAATGTCGACTGATACGTAGACGGGGACGAATTTTAATAATTTGCTTCAACCCAAGACATAAACAAAGACAAGGATAATCTTTCTAAACGAGAACACTCTAAAGGATCCGATGAAAAAAAAAAAAGAAAGGATCCATTTTGACATAAAATGGATATATCCATAGACCGCTGACTTATATTTATGAGATGATAAAATATGGCAAAACCTTTACCACGAATTGGTTCACGCAGAACTGGACGCATTGGTTCACGTAAGAATGGA